GAAACAGAATTGATAAAACAGTCCTAGAAACCCAATTCTCCCACTTAGGCTTACAATGCTTTGGGATTTATAATATCAAAACTTATTAAGTTTCTTATATTATAATGTATAATAACGGCATAGATATTCTAATCTACTTCAATATTGAATACCAGAAAACTGTATGAATGTTGTATTTATTAACTTATTTATTAACGCGGGTATAGCTAATCTAGATCTCCGTCTTCTCTCTTCTTTTATTGCCCTCTTGTCCTGTCGTGTCGTTAATTGACAGTATGACTTAGGGCTCAATATAATTTGACCGAACAAATCATAGTTGGTAAACCATCTTGAATCTACTGCGGAGTGAAGGATCTTGGATCCAACGCATAACCCTTTGGGAATCAGAAAGATAAAGACGAGAAAGACCAATGAAATCAAGTTTCAAGATTGTATAGTTTAATGGTAAAGTTTGATTACCATTAATCCTCAGAATAGTTAACGAGTTTTTCCCTTTTATTTATATCCTATGCATCACCTAAATCCTAAAGGCGGCTCTAGGCCTGAGTTATATTAAGTTAAGGTGGCCTTAGTTACCTATGGTATTTGTCTTATTACCTATTTCTAGTTGATTTATGAATGAAGGTGGCATAGGCCCCTATGGTCCAGTGGTTACGACCTCTCTCTTTCACGGAGAAAACGAGGGTTCAAGTCCCTCTGGGGGTATACCAAGACTAAAGACTATAGGAGTGGGATTTTCTATCAAGTGATCCGTATTTGTCAAGTCCTTCTATTAGTCTACTCAGAAGAGACTTTCTATTTTATATCAAATGTTAGTCTACTCAGAAGAGACTTTCTATTTTATATCAAATGTTATATTTGATTTCAAGTGATATGTATTTGTCAAGTCTACTTGGGAGACGAAAGGAAGTTGATTATGGAACGTCTAAAACGAATTAGGCGTTGGGTCGATGCCCGAGTGGTTAATGGGGACGGACTGTAAATTCGTTGGCAATATGTCTACGCTGGTTCAAATCCAGCTCGGCCCAACAATTCGCCAATCTACTATCAGATGGTATAACCCTCTTGTTCTTAAGAAATACCTGATACAAGACAAGAGAATAAAAAAAAGAATCTAAATTTTCTGCTAGATCTCTTCTTATTTCCCTGGGATTGTAGTTCAATAGGCTAGAGCACCGCCCTGTCAAGGCGGATGTTACGGGTTCGAGCCCCGTCAGTCCCGACGGATCCAATAAGTACATCAATTCGCCTCTCCATTTTCTGTGAAATGAAGGGACAGAGAGAATAATCGAATTCCGAAGGGGTTTCCCTCTTTTTTTTTTCAGGATTCTCTCGAAGAAAGAACACACCCTAAAATAAAATGAAAATAACTAAAATAGTGAAGTTGACAGAATATTTCATCTTTTCTGCCGCGACTCGTCTTTCTCATACTTCTTTGTTTTGTCTTCCAAAGAAAAGAGGATCACTAAAATTTAAAACCTAATTCCTGTCTTTTTCCACTTCGCTTGTATTGTTTGTTGGTGGGGTTTTGTAGTTAATGGAAACGGACGGGTTAGATTATACTTCATTTGATGGTTCTACAAGGAAGACCTAAGGTAGGTTATAGAAAAGAAAGAACAGAAAAGAAGGATAAATAAAGGAATTTTTGATTGGTCCGGGAATCCTATCTTGGATTCGGTATGGATAAAAGATCTTCATATGTTATATACTATTAATTCTCCACGACTAATTAATTTAATAGCTCAGATATTGTTATTCATGATATTGATCCGATTCAATATCATCGATAGGTAATGCATTCATTGAATTGACAGGTGAAAGATTTATCATCTCTATGGGATTAAATCCCGAGTTATTGTATTGTGAAATAAAAAAAAACGATGAGATTATGGAAGTAAATATTCTTGCATTTATTGCTACTGCACTGTTCATTTTAGTTCCTACTGCTTTTCTACTTATAATTTACGTAAAAACAGTAAGTCAAAATAATTAATTACTTTAAATGAAACTCGACTTCTGAATTCTTTGAAGAAATCAAAAGAAAAGTATTCTATTTTTGCTGAAATCAAGGGGCTATAATCGGCGATATTCTATGAGATCCGAGAGTATGGTAAGTAAGAAATTTCTTTCTTACTTACCATACTCTCTATTAGTGTTATAGTAGTGTATAAAGTTGTACTTGACTTTCTAATAAAAAGGGTATGCTATATTAGCTTCTATCTTCAATTCAATATATGTAGTTATTAATCCATATTTGGAATTGACGTAGGACCCAATCTTTTCTTTCATACATTTATATATATTTATATTCCAATTCCAATGAATCTGAAAACTTCCAATGAATCTGAAATAATTGTTTTACTGTTATAGAATACATTTCTCCACTAGAATCTAATGGAATTTCGAAATGAAGATATTTTTATTTGAAAATTATTTCAATTTAAATAAAGAATGCGTTGCAGAACGATCTATAAAACAATTGATACCTTTTCATTTCTCAACTAAATTAGGAGTGCTTCTAAAGTCCACTTCTTCCCCATACTACGAGTGAAAGGGAAAAAGTAAAGACTACCATTAAAGCAGCCCAAGCGAGACTTACTATATCCATGTGAATTATGTCCCTTATCTCTATGATAGAATTATTCCATTATTGCTCACTAATAATAGTAGAATGAATGGTCCAGAGTCAAAAAGGGATTCTGGGCGAACACTATTGATGAATCAATCAAATAAATGGATTTTAAAAATTCCTATATTATTTATAATCCGTACCCTTTCCCGATTGTCTCTCTGAAGGAGTTGGGATATAGTATATTATACTCTTGACGAGGGGTAAAAATTGTTTTGGGCTTTTTTTTTTATTTTCTATAAAAGGTAAATTCTCGATCCAATCTCAATCTAATAGTGATTGAATGCCTGAACACTCAGAGATTCTCGCGAGTCTATATATGTAGATTACAGTATAGAAAGTACTTTCCCAACTAGTAGTGGAATTCTCGGCCGGTTATCCAATGTAATTCAAGACCCAATCAATAGACATTACATTAGCAGTAGAAGAGAATCTGGAAGTCTTGCTTCGACCATTATAATCTTTCTTTGAATTTTAGATTCAAAGATTTCCAATCTTTTTCCCCAGAACATAAAAAAATAGCGGAACAGAATAAGAGATTTCGATTCGTTTGTTGATGAGGCGGCACCCGGATTTGAACTGGGGAAAAAGGATTTGCAGTCCCCCGCCTTACCACTCGGCCATGCCGCCAAAACGATACACAATAGGATAAAAATTTCCCTTTTTGAGTTGGATTAGTAAACTTGAGTTTATTGTACTTGCATCCCTTTTTAATCCTTTTTTCTAAATTTAGAAAAATTAGAAAAGAAACCGTTTTTCCCCTTTTGATTGTATTTGATCTGCCCCTTCGATTGATTGTATAGTATCTCAAAACACACAAACTTCCACTCACTTTGATATTGAAAAATCAAATGTATATTTTCACTCAAAAAGCCTAAATTTATGGGAACCATTAACTATTTATTGACTGACAATTCGTGAATTATTCTTGGATTTGAATATAAATTTTGGTTTGCCTAATGACATAAGAATAAGCAAAAATTTATACATACTTAATTGATTTTTTTAATCAAAAATCCTTCTCAATTTCCATTATAACAAAAATTATAGGTATATGTAAACCCCAGAACGGATATTCTTATACAGATACCAAATTGGCTATTATAGTATGTTGCCTATAAATAAAGGGAATTCGTTGGAACAAAAAAAGGCCTGGCTGGGTATTGACCGGGCCAGGCCCAAAAGGCACTTCGAACAAAATAAAAGAAAGAAGGTGTTCTTTATTTATCTTTCTATTTGGATCTTTCGAGCATCTAAATTGAATTGCTAATTATATAATAACGATAAAGAATGTGAAAGAAATACTTTCTTTAATCCTTACTTGATGTGTAATGTAACATAGTAATTATCTTTTTCAATTGGGAGAGATGGCTGAGTGGACGAAAGCGGCGGATTGCTAATCCGTTGTACGAGTTATTCGTACCGAGGGTTCGAATCCCTCTCTTTCCGTTTCCGTTGATGAGTTTCCATTTTTTCTTTCAAATTTTTCAAACCCCTTTTTATTTTTTCCTTGTTAAATGCGTGGAATAGCTAAAAAAAAATCTTAAGAAAATTATAAAATCAAGCAATAAAAACAAAAAAATTATTCTTCACGTCCAGGATTACGTCCTGGATCATTGGATAGGAATCCAAAGATGAAGAGAGAAACAAAGAATATTACTACTGTATAAACGAAAAGTTTGAGAGTAAGCATTACACAACCTCCAAGATCATTTTTTGAAAAAGAAAAACGAGAAAAGACAATAGATCCTCCATTTTTATATCACATATCCTATTTTGACACCAAGAAAAGAATTCTAGAAATAGAAAAGAATGTTCAGAAATTCAAATGAAGTTGAAATTTGTAATAAGAGTCTTTGATTACCACAAATCACTTTCATACCCAAATTAGATATTGTAAGGGACCCGAAGCTAATAAGGTATTTCGCCGTAAAAAGGATTAAAATCAGGAAATAGGGCGTCTCGTGGCTATCCGAGAATTTCAATGTTTGAATCGAAGGTTCATACTGTCAGACTTATTTGATCTTATCAATTGTTATAATTTTTCTCGAATAAATATGAATTTTCTAGGATAGTATTAAAGATCTTATCGAAAACTTACAGCAGCTTGCCAAACAAAGGCTAAAAGAAAAAAGAACAGGGGTATGACTGGCATAACATCTACGATTGGATTCAAAAAAGCATAGGCTTCGGGCAATTTGGCCAAGAAAAGACTACTCGGATAAAGGGCAGAATTAAGACAGATCAAACTAAAGATATTAAGCATAACAGACATTTTTTTCGTCGAGATAATTGCATTTTGATTGAGTTATTGATATAAGGAAAAATGAAGTAAAGTAAGGTAGACAAAAAATCCTTCTTTTTCCGCTCAATCAAAAATCCTCCGATTCTCAAAGGAGAATAGAAGAAATCATACTTTCATACAATATCTTAATTGAATTATATGTAATGATCAATAAATTCCATTGAATTAATTCTAGAGATACACATGCCAAAATCCTAGCACGAATCTATAATAGATTCTATAAAGAATAAAGATTTTCTATAGTTGGACTGGAATTGACGAACACTTAATACCAATATTATTCTTTAATAGTATAAGTATCCAATAAAAATAGAAATGGGGCGTAGCCAAGCGGTAAGGCAACGGGTTTTGGTCCCGCTATTCGGAGGTTCGAATCCTTCCGTCCCAGAGCATATCCATTGTATTCTAATACTTCTTTTTTGTTCAACAAGGTTCTGTTTCAAGGTTTGGATAGACTTTTTTTATTCTTTGCGGAATCATATCTGACTTTTTCACAAACCAAACTAAATCGAGTTCAAATGACATGCAAAAGTAACTGAACCCTTTTGTGACCCATAGAAAATGGGGCATAGATCACAGTTGGAGAAAGATTACTTAACCTCAGGTTAAAAAAATATGAAAATACATATAAAACGAGGAAGTGCTTAGCCTATAGGTATGTATGGTTATCCTATTTCAGTGACAATAGTGTTTCCATTTTTTTGAAAACTAAATTGCATCCCTAAAATATGAAAATTTAAATATTTAACAATGATATTTCTTTTTATTGTTCGATCTATTTAGCTTATTTGCTTTGCATCATTGACAATTCCATTTGAAAAGAAACAGAGATCTTGCTTTTTTATGATAATAAAAAGGAGTAAAACTTGACTCAAAGAATGATGTAGAAGTAGAAAACTTTTTCAACTATCAAGATTTGTAATGATTCCTTCTAGGTTGGGAAGTTGAAAATGGTCAGTCTATCTTATTGAGTCACTTGAAGAGGCAGAGTCAAATAGAATTTATTTATTTTATTTGTGCGATTTCTGTTAGTTATGTTATTTCTATATTTGGATTTCTTAATATTTCTTTTAGATATTTTTTTGAGATAGAGATGTTCTATTCAGACAAAAAAAGACGGCATTTTGCTAAAATTTCTTCAGAAAAATCTTTATTATCTGTGTAGATATTCTCTATTAAATATAAATAACTATGTCTCTGTACCGACTGAACCAATGACTATTCATGATTCCATAATTGAATCAATTCCATACTGGTTCCAAATTAGAGGAATGTTATGGTAAAACTTCGTTTAAAACGATGTGGTAGAAAGCAACGTGCGACTTGAAGGACATGATCCGGTGTGGATTCTTATTGTTACATCCACCATTTTATATAGGAATGAAGGTGCTCTTGGCTCGACGTCGTTTGTTCTATTCTACTAGAACCCTTCTTTTTTTATTGGGTTCTAATGTAAATAGTTCATGATGGAGCTCGAGTAGAAAGTATTTATTAATTTCTCAGGGGCAACGATCTAGGGTTAATGCCAATTAATAAATTGGAACAACTTCGTAAGTATATCTTCGATATAGAAATCGAAAGGATTCCATTCCAATAAATTTTCAAAATTGTTGGAACGGCTAAAACTTTTTTGATCGACAGTGTATCGCGCATGAATCAACCTCGGTATGATTCTTTGATAGAAAGAAATCCCAAAAGGGGTATGTTGCTACCATTTTGAAAGGATTAAGAAGCACCGAAGTAATGTCTAAACCCAATGATTTAAAACAAAAATAAAGGATCCCAGAACAAGGAAACACCACTTCAATTGTCTCACGGATCCGAATAAAGAATCCAAATAAATTTTAAACGAGACAAAAACGGTGGGTTAAAGACCACTCAATAAAAAAATATCTTAAAGAAAAATCTTTAATATATTTGAGAATTATTATTATTATATTATTGAACTTGAGTTATGAGTACAAATGATTTTTTTCAGCAACGCAGCTAAATAAAAATGACTATGAGTTAAATTGAAATTTGAAATTATATTATAGACTAATTCATTTTACAGATTTTCTATTTATTCTAATTTTATTTTATCCATAGACAAAACATCATTTTTTCTCGAGCCGTACGAGGAGAAAACTTCCTATACGGTTCTAGGGGGGGGGGGTTCTTTTTCATCTACATCTATCCCGATGAGCCGTCTATCGAATCGTTGCAATTGATGTTCGATCCCGAAGAGAAGGAAGAGATCTTCAGAAAGTGGGTTTTTATGATCCGATCAAGAATCAAACTTATTTAAACGTTCCCGCTATTCTCTATTTCCTTGAAAAAGGTGCTCAACCTACAGGAACTGTTCAGGATATTTTAAAAAAGGCAGAGGTTTTGCCCTAATCAAATGAAATTCAATTAAATTAAGGAAATAAAAAATAAGGGTAGGATAATGATTTCTATATCATTTTGGATATCTTTTCTATACTATGTTTTTTTATTTCCTTCTTTTCTTCTTCTATTCGTATCTAGTTATCATTGTTTTTATAGAATCCTTTTTGATAGAATCTTTTTTGATAGAATCCTTTTC